ATGGACAATTCCTCAATATCTTGTTCATTCGCAACAAAATCTTTTCTTTGTGCGGCGGTAAAAAAGAACATGCTTTTTTGGAGATAGATACTATTTCACCAATCGAGTCACAGGTATCTAACATATTCATACCTAACGATTTTCCACAAAGTAGTGACGAAAGGTATAACTTGTACAAATCTTTCCATTTTCCAATTCGATCCGATCCATTCGTTCGTGGGGCTATTTACTCGATCGCAGACATTTCTGGAACACCTCTAACAGAGGGACAAATAGTCAATTTTGAAAGAAGTTATTGTCAACCTCTTTCAGAGATGAATCCATCTGATTCAGAAGAGATGCATCAGTATCTCAATCTCAATTCAAACATGGGTTTGATTCACACTCCATGTTCTGAGAAAGATTTCCCATCCGAAAAGAGGAAAAAACGGAGTCTTTGTCTAAAAAAAGGGCTTGAGAAAGGGCAGATGTATAGAACCTTTCAACGAGATAGTGCTTTTTCAACTCTCTCAAAAAAATGGAATCTATTCCAAACATATATACCATGGTTCCTTACTTCGACAGGGTACAAATATCTAAATTGGATATTTTTAGATACTATTTCAGACCTATTGTCGATACTAAGCAGCCACAAATTTGTATCCATTTTTCATTATATTATGTATAGGTTGGATAGATCATGGCGAATTATTCAGAGAAAATTGCGTCTTCCACAATGGAATCTGATAAGTGAGATTTCGAGTAAGTTTTCACATAATCTTCTTCTGTCCGAAGAATTTAGTCATCGAAATAATGAGTCACCATTGATATCGACACATCTGAGATCGCCAAATGTTCTGGAGTTCTTCTATTCAATCCTTTTCCTTTTTCTTGTTGCTGGATATCTCGTTCGTACACATCTTCTCTTTTTTTCTCGAGCCTACAGTGAGTTACAGACAGAGTTCGAAAAGGTCAAATCTTTGATGATTCCATCATACATGATTGAGTTGCGAAAACTTCTGGATAGGTATCCTACATCTGAACTGAATTCTTTCTGGTTAAAGAATCCCTTTCTAGTTGTTCTGGAACAATTAGGAGATTCTCTAAAAGGAAGACGGCCTTTTGCTTTTGGCGGCAATCGGAATCTCATCGATCTCATCAGTATCATACTAAATCCCATCAATCTCATCAGTATCATACCAAATCCCATCAATCGAATCGCTTTTTCGATAAATACGAGACATCTAAGTCATACAAGTAAAGCGATCTATTCCTTGATAAGAAAAAGAAAAAACGTGAATGGTGATTTTTTTGATGATAAAGATGATAAAGTCGAATCCTGGGTCTCGAATAACGATGAGATTGAGGATACAGAAAGAGAATTCTTGGTTCAGTTCTCCACCTTAACGACAGAAAAAAGGATTCATCAAACTCTATTGAGTCTGATTCATAGTGATCATTTATCTCATAGTGATCATTTATCAAAGAATGACTCTGGTTATCAAATGATTGAACAACCGGGAGCAATTTACTTACGATACTTAGTTGACATTCATAATAAGTATCTAATGAATTATGAGTTCAATACATCCTCTTTAGCAGAAAGACGGATATTCCTTGCTCATTATCAGACAATCGCTTATTCACAAACCTCGTGTGGGGCTAATAGTTTTCATTTCCCATCTCATGGAAAAAGCTTTTCGCTCCGCTTAGACCTATCCCCCCCTAGGGGTATTTTAGTGATAGGTTCTATAGGAACTGGACGATCCTATTGGGTCAAATACCTAGCGACAAATTCCTATGTTCCTTTCATTACAGTATTTCTGAACAGGTTCGTGAAGAACAAGCTTATTCCGTTTGATTTTGATGATAGTGACGATAGTGATGATAGTGACGATCGTGACGATAGTGACGATAGTGACGATATTGATGTTGATGATAGTGACGATATTGAGATTGATGATAGTGACGACCGTGACCTTGATACGATCGATATCGTCACTAGGATGAATGGGCTAACTATGGATATGATGCCGCCGGACCTAGACCTACTTTATATCCCCCTTCAATTCGACTTAGCACAAGCAATGTCTCCTTGTATAATATGGATTCCAGGCATTCATGATCTGGCTGTGAATGAGTTTTATTACTTATCCCTCGGTCTATTAGTGAACTATCTCTCCAGGGATCGTGAAAGATGTTCCACTAGAAATATTCTTGTTATTGCTTCGACTCATATTCCCCAAAAAGTGGATCCCGCTCTAATAGCTCCGAATAAATTCAATACATGCATTAAGATACGAAGGCTTCTTCTTCCACAACAACGAAAGCACTTTTTCACTCTTTCATATACTAGGGGATTTCACTTGGAAAAGAAGATGTTCCATACTAATGGATTCGGGTCCATAACTATGGGTTCCAATGTACGAGATCTTGTAGCACTTACCAATGAGGCCCTATCGATTAGTATTATACAAAAGAAATCCATCATAGACACTAATATAATTAGATTCGCTCTTCA